ATGTACTGATTCTTGAATACCTACTATGGTAGAATATTCATGTGGTATTTTCTCAGATTTTGCACGTGTGATACATGTTCCCTCTATTTCTCCGAGCAAAACTCTTCGCATCGCAATGCCTATTGTATCGGCTTGGCCTTTCAAAAGTGGAGACAGAATAAAGCGTCCATAATAAAGACGCTTACTGTCTACTCTTGATTCAACACACTTCCACTGTAGTGTCCGAGTAGATACTCTTACTTTCTCTCGAACCATAGTAAAATATTTTATATTTTTTATCAAATCCTTGAATTGTTTATTTCTCTTGAAATTTCTTCAATGTTTATTTTTCGTTTTACACACGTCTTTTTTTGGGGGACCTACATCCATTATGTGGCATAGGGGTTACATCCCGTATAAATTTTAATAGTATACCACTTCTACGAATAGCTCTTAATGCCGCATCTCTTCCGAGACCGGTACCTTTTATCAGAACTTCTGCTCGTTGCATGCCTTGATCCGCTACTGTTCGAATAGCATTTCCTGCTGCGGTTTGAGCGGCGAATGGTGTCCCCCTTCGTGTACCCTTGAATCCACAAGTACCGGCGGAGGACCAAGAGATCACCCGACCCCTTACATCTGTAACAGTCACAATGGTATTGTTGAAACTAGCTTGAACATGAATAACTCCCTTTGGTATTTTACGAGCATGCTTACGCGAACCAATACGTCCATTTTTACGCGAACCAATTTTTGGTATAGATTTTGCCATACTTTAATTATATTTTTATTTATAAATATTTATAAATCGAAGTCCAAGATCTATGGATATATCCATTTTATGTCAAAAACAGATCCTTTACTATTTTCTAACTAGAATTAAGATTCTCTTTTTTTTTTTTATATTAATTGTACTATTTCTATTAATTCTATAATAAATTAATATAGAATAATAGAATTTTTTATCATATTTCTTATAATACTTAGAATATATAATTATATTGAATATATAATTATATTTTTATATTAATATTATTTAATATAAATTTATTTCATTTGTGCATTCGGTCCTTTAGAATAGAAAGCCCTCCTTTGTGGAAATATTATCCTTGTCTTTGTTTATGTCTTGGGTTGGAACAAATTACTATAATTCGCCCCCGCCTACGAATCAATCGACATTTTTCACAAATTTTACGAACAGAGGCCCTTATTTTCATATTTGTCATTCCTTAACTTAATCCCTAATCTCTTTATTGGAAGAAAATAAGGTTTCCTTAAATTTTTACCTTCTAATTGTAACCCCCCAAAAAAATGTTGAAGTTAAAAAAAAGTCTAATTAAATGATTTATACTTGCATTTTCTTTTTTTTATTCCAGTTAAAACCCCTTCGTGCATTCTGTATGAAGAGTGCTATTAGAAACCTGTGTTTTCTCTCTTTTTTCACAAAAATAGATAGAAGTTTCTCATATAATTCGGATATCAATTACCATATATAACATAAAACTTCTCCACCGATTCTTTCTAATCGAGCCTCTCGATCTGTCATTATACCTCTAGAAGTAGAAAGAATTACAATTCCCATTCCTCCTAAAATTCTAGGAATTCGTTGATAATTAGAATAAATTCGCAGACCGGGTGTACTGATCCGTTTTAAAATTAAAACAGTTTTATATGATCCTTTCCTATTTCTTTTATACCGTAGAGTTAAAACTAAAAAATATTTGCAGCCTTCCCTATGTTTTCTCACGTTTTCAATAAAACCCTCTCGTAAAAGTATTTTAACAATGTTTTCGTTGGTGTTAGTAGATGGTATTTGAACCGTTCTTTTTCTATTCATGTCAGCATTTCGTATAGAGGTTATTATGTCAGCGATGGTGTCCTTACTCATGATAAATGAAAATGATTATTGTCCCTATATTTTTTTTTTGATATAATCAACATGCTGCTTTATTCTATTTTTTATTCAATAAAATATCTAATATTGATATCTTTTTTTTTATGAAATATTAAATTATATATATATAATAATTACTACAACAAGGTATATGCGTGAGATATAATCTATTTGAGATATAATCTATTAATGAATCTATTTCATTCACAAATAATATATCTATGTCAGGGTGTCTGTCATCTTATAATACCTCGGGTGCTAAGGAAACTATTTTAGTGAAATTTAACTGTCTCAATTCCCTGGCGATTGCGCCAAAAATTCTAGTTCCTTTTGGATTTCCTTCTTGATCAATGACGACCGCAGCATTATCATTATAGTGTATTATCATACCATTGCTACGTTTGAGTTCTTTACAAGTACGTACAATTACAGCTCTGATCACTTCTGATCTTTCTAAAGGCGTATTTGGTACAGCTTCCTTTATTACAGCAACAACAATGTCACCAATATAAGCATATCGTCGATTACTAGCTCCTATGATTCGAATACACATCAATTCGCGGGCTCCGCTATTATCGGCTACATTCAAATGGGTTTGAGGTTGAATCATATCATTTATTTTATCTGTTCTTTCAGTCCAAAGGTTGAAGTAAAAAAAATATTCTGTGTTACAAAAAATAAATCTACAATTGCCATTTTTTTTGCATCCTAAAGACCTCTTTCCTTTGGTTCTTATTTTTATCCCGAAATAATGAATTGAGTTCGTATAGGCATTTTTGATGCTGCTATTGAAATAGCCCTTCTGGCTATATTTTCTGCGACTCCGCCCATTTCATAAAGTATTCTACCCGGTTTAACGACAGCTACCCAATATTCGGGAGATCCTTTTCCCGAACCCATACGTGTTTCGGTAGGTCTTACTGTAATTGGTTTGTCTGGAAATATGCGAACCCATATTTGTCCACCCCGGCGGACATTTCGTGACATTGCCCGTCGCCCTGCTTCTATTTGTCTAGATGTGATCCAAGCGGGCTCAAGTGCCTGAAGAGCATATCTTCCGAAGCAAATATGATTACCTCGATAGGATATTCCTTTCATTCTTCCTCTATGTTGTTTACGGAATCTCGTTCTTTGGGGGTTATAGTTGATGGTTGTTTTTCAATTCCATCGCTATTACAGAACCGTACATGAGATTTTCACCTCATACGGCTCCTCGCGAATGAAGCGATTCAAAAAAAAAAAAGAAAGTAAATAGATTAGATTAAAATATAAAAAATATACATATGTTTAATTATGTTTAATAAAGAATATGATAGAATCACGGGATTTTTTGAGATTTCATAGAATCTATTGGTCTATTGGAAATTTGTATATCTTGTTTTGATATATAACTAAACATGACATGTATTCTTATAGACAATTTTTGCTATCCATATATAACTAGATAATGTTGTTTTGTTATATTAGAAGGTTCTAACGAATCTTTAATTTTTCTTTTTATTATCATATCTAATTGGACCAAATTTCTAAAATTCAATAAAATAAAAATTTTCGCGGGCGAAAATTGACTCTTTCATTATCAATTTCAGATGAAATCTAAGGTTATAGGCCACGACTCCTCAAATAAAAAAAACAGATTGGTTCTTGGTTCGTTTCGCCATCCCACCCAATGAATCATTAAGATTTGTTTTTAATAAAATCGTAGGTATTCACAGGTTCCGTCGTTCCCATCGTTTCTCGATTAATGGTTAGGTCTGAATTCTACAACGGAGCCTCTCTAATAAGATTTTAAATAAGATTCTCTTTTTTCTTGAATCAACCTTCTCAGTTTTTATTGACTCGTGGCTCTTGATTTGTTTGTTCTAGGAATATATTCTTCTATAAATATAATATGGATATTAGGGGTTAATTAATATTGATGCTTTATTACACTACTTTATTATGAGATGACCCATTGACCTTTACATATTAGAATTCTATATCATTGATATTCTTTTTCTCTCTTTCTTTCAACCCTTCATTTATTTATCCGTATATTCTTATTGCTTTACAACTCATAATTAGATCCGTTTTTCTTCTGTTTTTATTTTAGGCAATATTTCAATTGTTATAATATAATTATTGTTATAATATAATTATATCCCCAATATATTCTATCTTTTATTTAGATTTTTTTTTATTAGTTTTTTTATAGATCCAGATAATGCGAAGCGATGAGTTGTTTATTAGTTCTTTATTAATTAATTCATACTACGAGTTGGTTTATTTTTTTCTTGAATTATAAACTCTAAAAAAACCAACGAGTCGCACACTAAGCATAGCAATTCTATCAATATAAAAATAAAATGATTAATCGAATTTATTCAATCTTATAAAAATTTCTCATTTTTTTTTAATAAGAAAATAAGAATTTGTAATTTTTTGTTTTATCGAAACATGGAACCTTAAAGATAAGGAAAAGTTTATTATTCTTTGTTTACAAATATCCAAACTTTGATCCCTAATACCCCATAAATAGTTCGAACTGGATAGGAACAATAATCAATTTTAGCTCGAATGGTTTGTAGAGGAACCCTACCTTCTCTGATCCATTCGACACGTGCAATTTCTTTTCCGTCGATACGCCCCGCAATTTGTACTTGAACTCCTTTTATACCTGCCTGTTCCGTTAATTCAATAGCTTTTTTCATTGCTTTACGAAACGAAACTCTATTCTTTAATTGTCCGGCTATAAATTCTGCAAGAATATTAGGGTGTCTATAAGCGTTTGCAATTCTTGTAATAGCAATGTTAAGTTTTCGGTGCACACAATTCAGTTTTTTTTGCACATTTATTTGTAATTCTTCGATTCTTCGAGGCTTACCCTCTATTAATAACTTTGGAAATCCCATATAGATTATGACTTGAATCAGATCGATTCTTTTTTGAATCTTTATCCGTGCAATCCCTTCGACACCAGAAGATATTTTTATATTTTTTTGTATATAATTTGTGATACAATCTCGTATTTTTTTATCTTCTTGTAGATTCTCGGAATAATTTGTTGGTTGTGCAAACCAAAGAGAATCATGACTTTGAGTTGTACCAAGTCTGAAACCAAGCGGATTTATTTTTTGTCCCATAATTC